AGCACTAATGGTAGTGATTTAACTATAAGAGAAAGTTCTAATGATCTCGATGTAACTCAAAAATACAGGCATTTGTGGGTTCAATGCGAAAATTGTTATGGATTAAATTATAAGAAATTTTTTAAGTCAAAAATGAATATTTGTGAACAATGTGGATATCATTTGAAAATGAGTAGTTCAGATAGAATCGAACTTTCGATTGATCCAGGCACTTGGGATCCTATGGATGAAGACATGGTCTCTCTGGATCCCATTGAATTTCATTCGGAGGAGGAGCCTTATAAAGATCGTATCGATTCTTATCAAAGAAAAACAGGATTAACGGAGGCTGTTCAAACAGGCATAGGCCAACTAAACGGTATTCCCACAGCAATTGGGGTTATGGATTTTCAGTTTATGGGGGGTAGTATGGGATCCGTAGTTGGGGAGAAAATTACCCGTTTGATCGAGTATGCTACCAATAATTTTTTACCTCTTATTATAGTGTGTGCTTCCGGAGGGGCACGCATGCAAGAAGGAAGTTTGAGCTTGATGCAAATGGCTAAAATATCTTCTGCTTTATATGATTATCAATCAAATAAAAAGTTATTCTATGTATCAATCCTTACATCACCTACTACTGGTGGGGTGACGGCTAGTTTTGGTATGTTGGGGGATATCATTATTGCCGAACCCAATGCCTACATTGCATTTGCGGGTAAAAGAGTAATTGAACAAACATTGAATAAAACAGTACCTGAAGGTTCCCAAGCGGCCGAATATTTATTCCAGAAGGGCTTATTCGATCTAATCGTACCACGTAATCCTTTAAAAGGCGTTCTGAGTGAGTTATTTCAGCTCCACGCTTTCTTTCCTTTGAATCAAAATTCAATCAAGTAGAGCATTAAGTTCAATTATTTTATTTGTAGCAAACAAGTAGTTAGTTTATAAAAATCAAAGTAAAAATCATCAGAATAGGGTTTTGGGGGTGGTATAAGATCTAATTGTAGAAAGAATCAAAAGTTGTGGATAATTTTTTTTTTTGACCTATATTCCTGATTAGTAATCAGGGAGTTTTTATTAACAAGATAAAAGAGTGAATTCCTCCGTTCGTGAAATTCGTTTTATTTGACGAATTTCATCTTCCCTATTGTATATATAATTCAAATATAGAATATATAATTCAAATATAGAAAAAAAGATAGAGTTTTCTATCTTTCTATATCTACCGAGAATTCCCATTTTGACTAAGAATCCCTGTTGAATCGGATTCTAACGAATCTTTCAGTAATTTGAAAGAAACTCTTTATTTATTAAATTAAAAGAAAACAACAAAAGAATAATAATAAAGTCGATTATCATACAGATATTTCACGTAGAAAGATGAATAAGTCCATTTATTTAGTTCTACATTCCTTGCACTTATTATATATACTCACTTAGATATATACTTAGGTCTATACTAATTCGAATTATTATTTAATTAAGAATTCTAATTATTATAAGATATCTTTATAACAATAACAGGTACAACTAGTAAATCGAGGTACCCCATTTTATGACAACTTTCAACTTTCCCTCTATTTTTGTGCCTTTAGTAGGCCTAGTATTTCCGGCAATTGCAATGGCTTCTTTATCTCTTCATGTTCAAAAAAATAAGATTGTTTAAATCCGATGGGAGTAAATCTCAGCCATTTTTTTTTTCAAAACTTAGACTTGTATCATAACACGGATATCTATTTAGTGGAATATGGTCTAATATGTGGTTCCGCCGAACATAAATGAAAGAGCTCTTATGCATGCAGAAAATGATATATGGATAAACGAATTCTAGCTATTTTCAAATAGATCAGGATCGGCGGATGTCTGAAATGTAAAGTCAATGTATCTATATGTATGTGGATATCTATAAGGGAATCATATGAAGGGGATGTTATTATTTTAGATCTAACCAATTTGATGAATTAAATTATTCCTAAAGGTTCACATCAAAATAGTGCTAGTTGATGAGAGTTATTTCGGAAATAAAAAGAGTAAAGTCAAATTCATTTGGCTTAGTCTCTCAATTTCAATAAAATGCAAATGGATTAAGTATGAGTTGGCGATCAGAACGTATATGGATAGAACTTATAACAGGGTCTCGAAAAACAAGTAATTTCTGCTGGGCTTTTATCCTTTTTTTAGGTTCATTAGGATTCTTATTGGTTGGAACTTCCAGTTATTTTGGTAGAAATTTGATATCTTTATTTCCGGCTCAGCAAATCATTTTTTTTCCACAAGGGATCGTGATGTCTTTCTATGGGATCGCGGGTCTCTTTATTAGCTCCTATTTGTGGTGCACAATTTTGTGGAATGTAGGTAGTGGTTATGATCGATTCGATAGAAAAGAAGGAATAGTATGTATTTTTCGTTGGGGATTTCCTGGAAAAAATCGTCGCATCTTCCTCCGATTCCTTATAAAAGATATTCAGTCCGTCAGAATAGAAGTCAAAGAGGGTATTTATGCTCGTCGTGTCCTTTATATGGAAATCAGAGGACAGGGGGCTATTCCCTTGACTCGTACTGATGAGAATTTAACTCCCGGAGAAATTGAACAAAAAGCTGCTGAGTTGGCCTATTTCTTGCGTGTACCAATTGAAGTATTTTGAGAAATGAACTGAGAATGAATGCTTTCTCGGCAGTAGGGAAAAAACTCAAGAACCCTTTCTATAACATAACTTAACTGAAGTTTCTTCAGAACGCTCATTCGAGCCAAAGCAGACGTATACGGAACAAGCATAAAACGACACTTTTTTTGTCCACAAAAATGGTCTTTTATACTTATGGAAATCCACTCAACTCAATTCAGTAACAAAACAAATAACAAATCGAAGATTCATCCCATATATCAAAATATTTCAAAATAAAAGAAATTTATTTAAGTCCAATAATATTTGTTGGAATTGACACTTTAGATCCAGATAGATCATATCTTGTAAATTCTTTCTTTTTTGTCAATCGGCGTTTTTTTATCCTTTCTTTTGTACTCCTTAATGACCAAACAATTGGATCTTATCAATTTCTGTCTTGTTTTGTTACTCATTTTTGATCATCACAATATTCTTCAGAAATTTCTCTCAATTATTCTATTCCTGGACTATGGGTAGTCGGTGAAATTTTTTTGAAATATTTGATATTTTGATAGAATGATAGAAAAAGAGTTCTTTCGTCTCAAAATGAATACTATTCATTACTTGAAGTGGTTCGTTCGGGCATTCGTCGAAAGGAGATACTTGCTTCGAATTTGACCAATTGAGATATGTGGAAACAATATTTTTTTTATTATTTCTTCATTCGAAATTCAAAGTGGATTCTTATTCTATTTCTGTATTCTTTCTAGATTCAAGGACTAACCATGAAATCACAAATAAAAAACATTGAATAGATTCATGGGTTCGATACCTTGTAATAGAACTCATGCTTGATAAAAATATCAGATCGCATAGAGTCGACGAATGAGGTGGGTTCATTAACAATTCACAGATGAAAAAATGGCAAAAAAGAAAGCATTCACTCCTCTTCTATATCTCGCATCTATAGTATTTTTGCCCTGGTGGATTTCTCTCTCATTTAATAAAAGTCTGGAACCTTGGGTTACGAATTGGTGGAATAGTAGGCAATCCGAAACTTTTTTGACTGATATTCAAGAAAAGAGTATTCTAGAAAAATTCATAGAATTAGAGGAACTCCTCCTCTTGGAGGAAATGATAAACGAATACTCGGAGATACATCTACAAAAGCTTCGTATAGGAATCCACAAAGAAACGATCCAATTAATCAAGATACACAATGAGGATCGTATTCAGACGATTTTTCACTTCTCGACAAATATAATCTGTTTCATTATTCTAAGTGGTTATTCTATTCTGGGTAATGAAGAACTTGTTATTCTTAATTCTTGGACTCAGGAATTCCTATATAACTTAAGCGACACAATAAAAGCTTTTTCTATTCTTTTATTAACTGATTTATGTATCGGATTCCATTCACCCCATGGTTGGGAACTAATGATTGGCTCTGTTTACAAAGATTTTGGATTTGTTCATAACGATCAAATTATATCTGGTCTTGTTTCCACTTTTCCAGTCATTCTAGATACAATTTTTAAATATTGGATTTTCCGTTATTTAAATCGGGTATCTCCGTCACTTGTAGTGATTTATCATTCAATGAATGACTGAAAACTGATCCGCTGATATTAATCCAATTATCATATTTGTGACTTTATATTTGTACAGTACATTAAGTAGTATTTATACATAAGTAAAGCATTTCAAATCGCACTTCCTCTTTCTATTTCTACCCATTCCGGGGATTCATCCTATATTCCAGTAAAAATTTTTCGGTAAATAGCAGAATCGTGGATAGGGAACTATACTAGCGACCTACCCAATTTATTGTAGAAATTTTCGCGATCAATGATTGGACATGCAAACTAGAAATACCTTTTCTTGGATAAAGGAACAGATTACTCGATCCATTTCCGTATCGCTCATGATATATATCATAACTCGGACATCCATTTCAAGTGCCTATCCCATTTTTGCACAGCAGGGTTATGAAAATCCACGAGAAGCGACGGGGCGTATTGTATGTGCCAATTGCCATTTAGCTAATAAGCCCGTGGATATTGAAGTTCCACAAGCGGTACTTCCGGATACTGTATTTGAAGCAGTTGTTCGAATTCCTTATGATATGCAACTGAAACAAGTTCTTGCTAATGGTAAAAAGGGGGCTTTGAATATAGGGGCTGTTCTTATTTTACCCGAGGGATTTGAATTAGCTCCTCCTGATCGTATTTCTCCTGAGATGAAAGAAAAGATAGGGAATCTATCTTTTCAGAGCTATCGCCCCAATAAAAAAAATATTCTTGTGATAGGCCCTGTTCCTGGTCAGAAATATAGCGAAATCACCTTTCCTATTCTTTCCCCAGACCCCGCTACTAAGAAAGATGTTAACTTCTTAAAATATCCTATATACGT